ATTTAATGAGATTCTGAAAGGAGGGTTTATTTTATTTAAATTAAATAACTAACGTTTTATCTTTTGCTGAAGAAGTTTTGATAGCTACGGATCACAAAAAACACTAAAATCATAACAGAAAAATGAAAATGCATTGTGGAAAAATCGATAGTTTCTTTTTTAGTTCCGAAAATGAAACTAAAATTCAAATAGAAAAATAAAAAGAATGGAAATAGTCTTTCTTCTTTTTGTTGTTGCTTGAATATTTTATATTCAATTGAATATAATAAATAACAAGCATTTTTGTTTTCAAATTAAATAAATCATTATTTATATATAATTCGTTGGAACAAAAAAAGGGGCCCGGCTAGGTACTGACCAGGCCAGGCCATCAGAATAAGAAGGGCCTTTCGAACAAAATCAACACAAAGATGTCTTCTTTTTTTTTTTTCTTTTTTTATTTATAGGCTCGTTCGAGCCCTTCCTTTATCTAATCTAAAAGAAATTCCTAATTTGTATATCTCTATAGAATAGAGAAAGAAAGACTCCTTACATTATGTGTAATGTAGTAATTCTCTTTTTCAATTGGGAGAGATGGCTGAGTGGACTAAAGCGTCGGATTGCTAATCCGTTGTACGAGTTATTCGTACCGAGGGTTCGAATCCCTCTCTTTCCGGTTCCGTTGATGACTTGATTTATTTATTTATTTATTTTTCAAATTTTTGAAATCTTAGTTAAACGTGTGGAATAGATAAAATCCTAAGAAAATTTGAAAATGAACCAAGGAAAACCCTTTGGATTTTATTCTTCACGTCCAGGATTACGTCCTGGATCATTAGATAGGAATCCAAAGATGAAGAGAGAAACAAAAAATATCACTACGGTATAAACGAAGAGTTTCAGAGTAAGCATTACACAATCTCCAAGATGATTTTTTTGGAAAAAAAAAAGAGAATAGATCTTCTATTTTTCTACCACATATCCTATTTTGACACCAAGAAATGAGGTTTTTCTAGAAATAGAAATGAATTGTCAAAAATTTATTTGGAATAAGAGTTTTTCATTAACAAAAATTTATTTCATATCCAAATTCGATATTGTGGGAGACCCTAATATAATTAATATAATAGGTTTCACTGGAAAAGGGTCAAAAAAGTAGGAAATGGGGGTAAGCCGGATTTATGGCGGTTATCCAAGAATTTTAATGTGTGAATCGAGGGTTCAGACTCTAAAACTTATCTGATTTTATCAATTGTTAGAGAATTTTTTCTCGAAGAAATCATGAATCTTCTAGGATATTATTAAGGATCTCATCGAAAACTTACAGCAGCTTGCCAAACAAAGGCTAAGAGAAAAAAAAACACAGGTATGACTGGCATAACATCTACGATTGGATTCAAAAAAGCATAGGCTTCGGGCAATTTGCCGAAGAAAAAACTACTCAAATAAAGGGCAGAATTAAGACAAATACAGATCAAACTAAAGATATTAAGCATAACAGACATTTTGTTCTTGGAGATAATTGCATTTTGATTGAGTTATTGATATAAGGAAGAAAGGAAGTAAGGTATACAAAAAATCCTTCTTTTTCTTTGAACCCACCCAATCAAAAATCCTCCAATTCTCAAAGGAGAATAGAAGAAATCATACTTTCATACAATATCTTAATTGAATTATATGTAATGATCAATAAATTAAGTTGAATTCTATATCTATATGGATTAAAATCCTAGTAATAATCTATTCTATAGATATTTGGACTGGAGTTGACAAACAACCAATAACAATATTATTGTTTCTTAGTGTAGATTAGAAATTGATAATGGGGCGTGGCCAAGTGGTAAGGCAACGGGTTTTGGTCCCGCTATTCGGAGGTTCGAATCCTTCCGTCCCAGAGCCATATCCATTTTTTTATAATTTTAAAATAAAGATTGTTTTCTTGAACAACTTTCTGTTTAAAGTCTAATTTTAGATGGAATGTGATTCTTTTATATCTTATATGAATCATATCTTTTTTTCACAAACTGAACTGAATCGAGTTCAAATGATACGCATCTGGACCTGAATCTATTTTTTATCAGGTAAGGTGAGAACATGGATCAAAACAAAAAAAAAAGAGTTTGAATTCAAAAAAGTTGGGTGGGCTTTTCATCATATCTTCATTCCCTTTGATATTTAGGGAAGTTAGTTACTTGGAAAAACTTTCCATCCCATATCTATTTGAATTTTCAACGATGGATGTATTTTGAATCGAGATGCAAAAGAATCTATATTCCCTATCTCTTAATATTTATCCCATAAATGAGGGAGTCTAATTAGTAATTAGATTTTTCTCGAGATCTCTGAATTCGAAACAAGAGCGAGTTCTTGATACTAATTAAATTCAATCAATAGGACTAAGTCTCTTAGTGGGTTAGACTAAAGCTTGACTAAATTTGGACTTATTGTTTGTCTTTGTAACTAGACAAGTCATTTCCCATACCGGATCAGGATTCCTTTTTTTTTGCTCTATCATTCCCATAGAAAGAATAGGGGAGTTGATAGGAGATAATCAGTATTAATTTTAATATCTGTATCTGTCCAAATCTCATTAACAAATGATCATATAACATATTTATATATGTTTATATGTTATGGAATCGATGTATTTTCTTTGAATCTCGTTTTTTTATTTTATTTAGGTATTTTTTTTTGTTTGGCTATAATGAAGAATTGTAAATCTATGTAACGATTGGATTGAGGCAGGGGTGATTTATCCTATCTCTTTTATTCACTTTATCACTTTATGACAAGATTCAATTATTGAAATATTACTCAACCCCATGTTAAACAAAATGCATATAAAATGAGGAAATGTTTAGCTTATACGTATCGTTCTATTTCAATGACAATAGTCTTTCGGTTTTTGTGAAAAAGGTTTGGGATCCTTTAAACTAAAATTAGTTAAATTAAGTATTATAGAATATCTATAACAGTGACAATTGTTCAGTCTATCTGATAGATACGAAAACCCCTCTCGATTTTTTGATTTGGATTTTCGCAATCAGATGAAAAGAATAAAGATTCAAATCTTACCTTACATCAGTTTTTTTATCCATCTCATGAAAAAAATGGGATTTCTTTCTTCTTTTCTGTGATCTATTTATCTATTTGAAATCAGTGATGGGATGGGTCAATTAAAAAAAAGACTTATCTTTTAATGATGTCTAAATAGGAACCTTTTTCCATTCGAAATAGTTTTAATAAATATTTTGAATGATTCCTTGTAAGTTGAATCTTTGGTACTCAAAAGGTAGGAAATAGGTCAATCTATCCTATTGAGTCACTTGAAGTAGCAGACTCAAAAAGAACTTATTTATTCGTTTATCTATTTCTATTTCTTTATATATGTTAAAGATGGTGTCTTGCTAAGACTTCTTCAGAAAAATCTTTACACATATCATATATAGAAGAAAAAGTATAGATTACGCGATGTCTATGTACAACTGAACCAATGACTATTCATGATTCCATGATTGAATCAATTCCATACCGGTTCAAAATTAGAGGAATGTTATGGTAAAACTTCGTTTGAAACGATGTGGTAGAAAGCAACGTGCGACTTGAAGGACAGATCCGTTGTGGATTTTTACATCCGCTATCTTATATTTATATAGGAATGAAGGTGCTCTTGGCTCGACATCGTTTGTTCTGTTCTACTCGAACCCTTCGTTTTTTGCTTTTTGTTGGGTTGTAAATAGTCCACGATGAAGCTCGAGTGGAAAGGATTAATTCATTTCTCGGGGGCAAGGATCTAGGGTTAATGCCAATCAATAAATTGGAACAACTTCGTAAATATATCTTCGAGATAGAAATGGAAAGGATCCAATTTGAGCAAGTTTCCAATTCAAAAGTAAAACCTGTTGGAATTGATCAAACGTTTTCGATCCAAAGTGTATCACGCGGGAATCAACTGTCCGTAGGATTCTTTGATAGAAAGAGAAATCACAAAAAAGGGTATGTTGCTGCCATTTTGAAAGGATTAAGAAGCACCGAAGTAATGTCTAAACCCAATGATTTAAAACAAAGATAAAGGATCCCAGAACAAGGAAACACCCTTTTAATTGTTAATTGTCTCGATAGTCTCAATAACTGGATCAGACTGAAGAATCAAAATAGAATTTTAAACGAGACAAACAAAAGGGGGTAAAGACCACTCAATAAATGAAATTTATTAAAGATTTTTTCCTTTAAGCTATTTGAGAGTTATCCAACTTGAGTTATGAGTACGAATGGTTTCTTTTTCATTTTCAGGAAGGAAGAAGAAAAAAAAGACTTAAATCATAGTCTAATTGATTTTATAGGCTCATTTGTCATTTATTAGAATTCCATACATAGACAAAACTTCGAATCAAATCATTTTTTCTCGAGCCGTACGAGGAGAAAACTTCCTATACGTTTCTAGGGGGGGGGTATTGTTCATCTACATCTATCCCAATGAGCCGTCTATCGAATCGTTGCAATTGATGTTCGATCCCGAAGAGAAGGAAAAGATCTTCGAAAAGTGGGTTTTTATGATCCACTGAAGAATCAAACTTATTTAAATGTTCCTGCTATTCTATATTTCCTTGAAAAGGGTGCTCAACCTACAGGAACTGTTCAGGATATTTTAAAGAAGGCAGAAGTTTTTAAGGAACTTCGACCTAATCAAACGAAATTCAATTAAAGAAATACCAAGGGGGGGTAGTGATTTGTATATAACTTTGTATAACTTTTCTCTACTATTTTTTTATTTCCCCCCTTAATCCTGCTTTATTCGTATCTATTTCTCATTGCTTCTGTCGAATTCCATGGTCGATAACAACAAAACCTTAGTTTATTGATCATATAAATCTCAAATTCGGACATTTCATTTCTTTCAATTATGTGGTTTTCGTTGGAATTTGACTAACCAACAAGGAATCCAGTTTGTTTATTCCACTTAGATTGATGAAATACATTAAAAATCCGATATTTTTTTTCCAATTCTTATTCTCCCCCAT